ACTTATCGGAAGAAAATAAATTTCTTTAAATTTTGAAATCTCGAATTCTATCTCTATGAAAGGAATACTGAAGTTGAAAAAAAAGCACCGAATCTTTTGAATCTTTGTTAGGGAGTCTATTCGATAAATTATAAAATTATACGACCTCTGGTTGAATCATAACGACTTACTTCAATTTTGACTCTATCCCCCGGTAGTATACGTATAAAACTACGTCGTATCCTTCCTGAAACATAACCCTAGAATCAGATCTTCATGATCTAAATGGACTCGGAACATGCCGTCGGGAAGTGATTCAGTAATTAAACCTTCATGAATCCATTTTTATTCTTTCATTCCATGTAAAATCCTCTTGAAGTATCAACTAATGTAAGAGGAGTTATAGTAGAAATTAGAAATCCGACCTTTTTCTTCTTTTTTTTTTTTTCACAAATAGGAAGTTACAGATACAATTTTGATATCAAAAAGATTACCATATGTAACACAAAATTTCTCCGCCGATTCTTTCTAATCGAGCCTCTCGATCTGCCATTATACCTCGAGACGTAGAAAGAATTACAATCCCTCTCCCGCCTAAAATTCGAGGAATTCGTTGATGGTTAGAATAGATTCGTAGACCAGGCCGACTGATCCGTTTTAAATTTAAGATTGTTCCATCTGATCCTTTCCTATTTCTTCTATGCCGTAGGGTTAAAACCAAAAAATATTTGTTGCTTTCTCGGTGTTTCCTTACGTTTTCAATAAAACCTTCTCGTACAAGTATTTTAATAATCTTTTCGGTGATGTTAGTAGATGATATTTGAACCCTTCCCTTTCTATTCATGTCAGCATTTCGTATAGAGGTTATTGTGTCAGCAATAGTGTCCTTACTCATGATAAACTAAAATTATTTTTTGCCCCGAATTTTGATATAATCAACATGCTCTTTTTCTTTTTTTTTTCTTTTTTTTTTTATGAATTAATTAAATTATTATTAGTAAATATAATATTAAAGGTATATGCGTGAGACACAATCTACGAATTAATTTAATCTATTTCATTCAAATACCCTAACTCCAATCATGGTTTCATCTCATTCTCATTTTAGATCTTAGAATACTTCGGGTGCTAATGAAACTATTTTAGTGAAATTTAACTGTCTCAATTCCCGGGCGATCGCACCAAAAATTCGCGTTCCCTTTGGATTTCCTTCTTGATCAATGACAACTGCAGCATTGTCATCATATCGTATTATCATACCGTTGTCACGTTTGAGTTCTTTACAAGTCCGTACAATTACAGCTCTAATCACTTCTGATTTTTCTAGAGGTGTATTTGGTAATGCGTCCTTGATTACAGCAACAATAACGTCACCAATATGAGCATATCGACGATTACTGGCCCCTATGATTCGAATACACATCAATTCTTGGGCCCCGCTGTTATCCGCTACATTCAAATGGGTCTGAGGTTGAATCATATCGTTTTTTACTCTCTTCTTTCAATATAAACAATATAAAGGGCGAAGTAAAAAAAAAGAAATATTGTTTGTCTAAAAAAAAAAAGAAATCTGCAATTGCTTTTTTTCATCTCCAGGGCCCTCTTTTCTTTAGTTCAACAGTCCTATCCAAAAATAATGAATTGAGTTCGTATAGGCATTTTGGCCGCGGCTATTGAAATAGCTTTTCTGGCTATATTTTCTGCTACTCCGCTCATTTCATAAAGTATTCTACCTGGTTTAACGACAGCTACCCAATATTCGGGAGATCCTTTCCCCGAACCCATACGTGTTTCTGTAGGTCTTACTGTAACTGGTTTATCTGGAAATATACGTACCCATATTTTTCCACCGCGGCGCGCATTTCGTGTCATTGCGCGTCGCCCTGCTTCTATTTGTCTAGATGTAATCCAAGCGGGTTGAAGTGCTTGAAGAGCATATTTACCGAAACAAATACGATTACCTCGATAAGATATTCCTTTCATTCTTCCTCTATGTTGTTTACGAAATCTGGTTCTTTTAGGGTTATAGTTGATGGTTGTTTTTCAATTCCATCTCTATTACAGAACTGGACATGAGAGTTTCTTCTCATCCAGCTCCTCGCGAATCAAAGGATTAAAAAAATATACATGTATTTGATAAATACGAATCATGGGATTTTTTGAGATTTTATTTAATCTATTAGATGTATATCTTGTTTTGATTTGATATTTAACTAAACATGTATTCATAGATGAATAGAAATAATTATCTATAATGAATCCTTATTTTTTGTTTTACTTTTGATTTTATATTATCTTATCCATCAAAATGAAAAAAAAAAAAAGAAATAAAATCAAAATTTTCGCGGGCGGATATTTACTCTTTCAATATATGTATATTTTCAGTTGTAGGGTTAGCTCCAGGGCTTCAAAAAAAAAATGGCCTGTTCCCCGTTTCGTTCCGCCAGCCCACCCAATGAATCATTAGAATTCGTTTTCAATAGAATCTTATGCATTCACAGGTTCCGTCGTTCCCATCGCT